CTTCTTTCTCTTCGGAGAATTCCCTTCAACTATTCATTCATGTCAAATATATAATACAATATTGTGGAGTTGAGGGGAAATTTCCAAATACATGTCTTATTCTTTGTCAATAATCCATATTTGTAGCAATGAAATATTATAGTTCCTCCCCAACTACTAAAATAAATGATTGATTATAAATCTCGATTATCTATATTCTTTATAAAGGACCAGAAATACCTTGCTTACGTATCATTAGGAAATGCATTAACATAAATACGGCAGTAAGAAGAGGTAATACAAAAGTGTGTAAACTATAAAAACGCGTCAAAGTGGACTGTCCCACACTAGCACTTCCGCGTAATAACTCTACCAAAGGCGATCCTATTACCGGAATCGCTTCTGGTACGCCTGTTACAATTTTTACTGCCCAATACCCAATTTGGTCCCAGGGTAAAGAATAGCCTGTTACACCAAAAGATGCAGTCAATACAGCCAGAACCACACCTGTAACCCAAGTCAATTCGCGAGGTTTTTTAAAACCACCCGTGAGATACACACGAAATACGTGCAGGATTATCATTAGGACCATCATACTTGCAGACCATCGATGAACTGATCGGATTAACCAGCCAAAGTTAGCTTCCGTCATTATGTATTGAACAGAAGCAAAAGCCTCAGTAACGGTCGGACGGTAGTAAAAAGTCATAGCAAACCCTGTAGCGACTTGTACTAAAAAACAAGTAAGCGTAATTCCTCCTAGACAATAAAATATGTTGACATGAGGAGGAACGTATTTACTAGTTATATCATCTGCAATCGCCTGAATCTCGAGACGTTCTTCGAACCAATCATAGACTTTATTGAGATAGGTAAACCAAGGGGACTCCCCCTCTGAGAACCATATATGAGAATTTCATCTCGTACAGCTCAAACAAAAACACCCAAAAACTGGTTAAAGGAGGTATGGAATAGAAAGTTGGAAACTTCTTAATCTTCTGATTCAATCTTCAATCTTCGCTAAAGATACGAAAGAGTAAAAGTAAGAAAAAGAAAGCTCCTTTTTTTGGTTATAATTAGAATTAGAATGTCAAAAAATCAAGTAGGCTCGCTTGTCTTTATGTTGATCGTTCCAGGCCTCTTGAATCTTCTATTTACCTATTTTTTTCTTTCATTTGTTATTTTGATTTGTAATTTGTATGTAATGTAGCTTACTTTTGTTTTCTTTATTATTGATAGGAATTTTCTTGTTAAGACCCTATGAATCAATTGAAACCTCAGATTCATACTAGAACCACGATGATTCAATAAAACCTTCAAGCTAAGTCCAAAGATTCCCTGAGTAAGAATCATTGGATCATCATTTATTCAACGAGTAGAATCGAGATAATGACTAAAACTAGAAAAAAAAGTTTGTTCTTTGAGCAAAATTAAAGCAGAAATAGGAATTTGAAAGAAGAAAAATCTTTCAATTTGAAAAATTTCTTTGGAAAATTTTTAAGAACCCGGCCACGAGGTCTGAATATTAAGTATGAATCATAGTTCAAATACTTCGTGATCTATTTCATATATTCCGTGCTCCAAATACTAGAATGAATATCCGACGGGGTAAAACCATCTCTATCAAGACGACAGACCTATTCTCTCTACTCTCAATAGGATCAATTATAACAAGTCACACACTCATATTCCGGAAATACAGAAACACAAAAATTTCACGGTCGAACTACCAAAAAAAAATGAGCTAAAATAAAAAGCTGAGACCTAAATGCAAATGCATCATTTTTTGTATTTGTATTTAAAAGCTAGGATTTTGTGGTTCTTATGAATCTAATTCAGTAAAATCCCGTTCAGTAAAACGGAAGAATTATAAATCTCCAAAATAATAGATAGAAATATCGCAAACAGAGCCATTGCGACACCCATCAAAGGAGTAGTTCCCCATCCAGGAGCTACTTTACCATATTCCGAATTCAATGGTTTCAATAAAGACCCTACAGACGTTCGTCTTGGACGAGATCTAGAACTACCCTCAACAGTTTGTGGAGCCATAAATCCTATTTTGTATTCATTGAGATCTGTTGACTTTGTATATCATTCCGTTGTAAATAAACGATCTTAGCATAGATCCATTGGGGTCTTGAAATTATATAATAATGGAAACAGCAACCCTAGTCGCCATTTCTATATCTGGTTTACTTGTAAGTTTTACTGGGTACGCCTTATATACTGCTTTTGGGCAACCTTCTCAACAACTAAGGGATCCATTCGAGGAACACGGGGACTAGTTGAAGTAATGAGCCTCCCAATATTGGGAGGCTCATTACTTCAATTGAGATAATGAAAAATCATTTCCCTTTTTTAGTTGGAACTTTAGGTGGTTCGCGAAAAAAGATAGCGAAAAAAATGATCCCTAGAGTCGAGACTAAGAGGAATGTATAAACCAATGCTTCCATAAATTTGATCGTGGTTTACAATTATAGCTTCCATACCTGTTTATTGGGGACCATCTCCCAGATTAAAGAAAAAAAGAAGAATCAAAGAAAAGGCGAAAGGGCGGCGATTTAAATCCGGATTTCTCCAGCGCCTTATGTAAATCACAAAGAGAAAATAGAAGCGAGAAACAAAAAATAACAGAGCAATGCTGCATCAGACTACTTGTCTTCTTGTAGTTGGATCTCCAAGTTTTTGGAATGCTCCAAATTCCACTTGAGCATCCAAATCTGGGTCAATACCAGCAAAAACGTCTCTGAACAAGGTTCTAGCACCATGCCAAATGTGCCCGAAGAAGAAGAGCAGCGCAAAGGAAGCATGTCCAAAAGTAAACCAACCTCTTGGACTGCTACGAAAAACACCATCGGATTTCAAAGTAGCACGATCTAATTCAAAAATTTCACCCAACTGGGCACGTCTAGCATATTTTTTCACAGTCGCAGGATCACTATAACTCACTCCATTCAGTTCGCCACCATAGAACTCAACAGTTACACCTACTTGTTCGACACTATACTTTGATTCTGCCCTTCTAAAAGGAACATCAGCTCTAACAATTCCATCTCCGTCTACCAAAACAACTGGAAATGTTTCAAAAAAAGTGGGCATGCGACGTACAAAAAGTTCACGCCCTTCTTTATCTCTAAAGATAGGATGTCCTAACCACCCGACAGCTATTCCATCTCCGTTATCCATTGAACCCGCTCTGAATAATCCCCCTTTCGCCGGATTATTTCCGATGTAATCATAAAAAGCTAATTTTTCAGGAATTTTAGACCAAGCTTCTGATAAACTTTGATTTTCGGCTAGTCCAGCGCGAACTCTTCGATATATTTCTTGCTGAAAGTATCCCTGATCCCATTGATAGCGGGTGGGACCAAATAATTCGATGGGAGTAGTTGCTGAACCATACCACATAGTTCCGGCAACAACAAAAGCTGCAAAAAAGACAGCGGCGATACTGCTGGAAAGAACGGTTTCAATATTGCCCATACGTAATCCTTTATATAGACGTTGGGGCGGGCGGACACTAAGATGGAATAAGCCTGCTAATATGCCCAATGTCCCTGCTGCAATATGATGAGAGGCTATTCCTCCTGGAACAAAAGGATCAAAACCTTCCACACCCCACGCGGGATTTACAGATTGTACCTTTCCAGTTAGTCCATATGGGTCGGACACCCATATTCCAGGACCATACAGTCCTGTTACATGAAATGCGCCAAAGCCAAAGCAAGCCACTCCTGAGAGAAATAAATGAATTCCAAAGATCTTTGGCAAATCCAAAGAGGGTTTTCCTGTACGTTCATCATCAAATATTTCTAGATCCCAATACACCCAATGCCAGATAGCTGCCAAGAAGCACAAGCCAGAAAACACAATATGTGCCCCGGCTACACCTTCGTAACTCCAAATACCCGGATTCGTTATCGTCCCTCCTGTAATACTCCAACCGCCCCACGAATTGGTTATTCCTAAACGAGTCATGAAGGGTATAACGAACATACCTTGTCTCCACATTGGATCAAGAACTGGGTCGGAGGGATCAAAAACAGCTAATTCATATAGAGCCATTGAACCGGCCCAACCAGCAACCAGAGCTGTATGCATTATATGGACAGAAAGCAACCGACCGGGATCATTCAATACGACAGTATGAACACGATACCAAGGCAACCCCATGGTAATACCCCTTTATCAACAAAAAATAGACACTATGTAACTTTATTGCATTGCATTGAAAAAACTATGCTATGAACCCACCCCTTTTTTTTCAGTGGATTATCTCGGAAAAAGGATTCCTATTTGTTCTATTCTTTTAGTAAAAATGGAACAATTTGGTTCATAAGAAAAAAGAGAAGCAGATCTATTCTATACTCGATAAGTACCAATACGCAATGGGGGTTGATTCCGTTTTCTATGAGCGAATGCATCCATATTTAGTCATCATTCAAAGTACCTGTTCGTAAGAATTTTCCTTGATTCAGTTTGTTTTACTTTATTTTATGAACTTATTCAATCTATGTAGAAAATATGATGATACAGCTAATATTATTAAAATAATAAGTCCATTATTACGTTTCCACATTAAAGTGAAATAGAGTACTTAATTCTTTTTTCTTTCAGTTTATGCCTATTGGTGTTCCAAAAGTACCTTTTAAATCTCCCGGAGATAAAAACCCAACTTGGGTTGACATATAGTGCGCCCTGCCAGATATATTGGGTCATATGGGATTTCCCCATTCTCTCCCCCGATTGAGTATCCTCTCTTTCGCCCCCAAAAAAAGCGATTAAATCATCAAAAATTTGTAGCGTGAAGTGCAATGAAATGCAATTAGATCCATTTTGTGAAGAGGTATCCAGATTAAGATTTATATTAGCAATTAAAAAAATTTATGGTCGACTTGGCTGGACCAATAAAATGAGGTATCCAGGCTCCGTTTAGAAAAACCCAATTGGTAATATATCTATTATTAGTACTTATATCATAAGATATCATAAACGATTCAATTTCGAAAAAAAGGATTCTATTTCAAAATTAATTCGAAATAGCAGTGATCTCAAACAGTTAATCAATAGAATAATAAATATGATCGATACGTCAAAAATTTGGCGGAAGACATAAAAGAAATGAATTGAAAGAGAAGTCATAGCAACAAAAAAAAGACGCAGTATTGAGGTCATTTGTCCTATATGTGCAAATCAAAATCGGGCGGATCCTTACTCGGAGTAGAGCATAAACCTAAAAAATTGAAGCAGCCCGTTCAGGAACAAGAAAATGACATCGAGATTTTTGGATTGTATCTCGATGAAAAAATACATCAATGAAAAGTTAGTTCGATAAGTTTAGTGAATTGTTTTTTCTCTTCTAATATTATAGGAAAACCGACCAAACTCTTCGTTCTTCAAAAATGAAAGAGAAGCCCCTTCGTTAGAAAGAATCCGCTATAAAAAAAGAAAGAGGGCTGGAATCTACACATTGATTTTTTTTCGCAAGTTTTGTTGAACCGTATGCATCAAAAGGTGCCCGTACGGCTCCTAAGGGATATAATTTTATCCTAAGCAACCGACTTTATCGAGAAAGATTACTTTTTTTAGGCCAGGCGGTTAATGGCGAGATTTCGAATCAACTTATTGCTCTTATGGTATATCTCAGTGCGGAGAGTGATACCAAGGATCTGTATTTGTTTATAAACTCTCCTGGCGGATGGGTAATACCTGGAATAGCTATTTATGATACTATGCAATTTGTGCGACCAGATATACAGACAATATGCATGGGATTAGCCGCCTCAATGGGGTCTTTTATCCTGGTCGGAGGAGAAATTACCAAACGTCTAGCATTCCCTCACGCTTGGCGCCAATGAGTTTTTTTATTTGCGAGAAAAAAGAAGACTATGCCTTCGCCATATGAATTATTAATATTAAGTAATATTAGCATGGCACTTCGAATTTGATATGAAAATTTTTTATTCTTTTTAAAAATATTAGATTATGTATCGAAAGAGTAGTATGAGATAACGGAAGAGTATTTCCGATTTTATCTTACCTATTGTAGGTCGATTTCAGCGTCACAAACTTTTTTCACACTGGCAAGTTATTAACAATATTTATGTTATGAAAAAGTACGAAAATCAAAATCAAAAAAGAAGATTATTTTTTCTTTATTCTTTTATTTGAAAAAAAAAAGAAACTTTGGGATTGCTGAATCACAGACGAAATAAATATATAAAGCAACGGGGCCATCATAGTATTTTTGAACTTCTCCGAAAAAAAAAGAAGGGTGGTAATTGGATCATTTATCGATCTGGGTATAATAGACCCCACATTTTCTCTTTCTTCGATGAAGGGTAAAGGTAAAAAAACGAATTCCATTGTAGAGCCGTATGCAATGCGAAAAAAATGCCCGTACGGTTATTCAAGTCTATCTTTTTTCTTATTCTTTATCTCTTCGCCTTGCCTCATCGTGCGAGATACAAGAACCTTTAATTGTGTTATATTATATGATTTAATTGTGTTATATTATATGATCAGGGTAATGATCCATCAACCTGCTGGCGGTTTTTATGAGGCACAAACGTCAGAACTTATCCTGGAAGCGGAAGAACTACTGAAACTGCGCGAAATCCTTACAAGGGTTTATGTACAAAGAACAGGCAAGCCCTTATGGGTTGTATCCGAAGACATGGAAAGGGATACTTTTATGTCAGCAACAGAAGCCCAAGCTCATGGAATTGTTGATTTTGTAGCGGTTGGATAAAAAAAAATAGCAGCGATTTCGCGCAAATACACGATTTAAGATTTTATCTTCTTATCTTATTTCTTAAAGGTTTTTAATATTCTAGTAATATATTAAATAGAAGAAATTCATAATCATCCGGTTAGGATCGATCTAAACCAGCCCATAATGTATAATTCAACATGCCAACTATTAAACAACTTATTAGAAACCCAAGACAGCCAATCAGAAACGTCACGAAATCCCCCGCTCTTGGGGGATGCCCTCAGCGCCGAGGAACATGTACGAGGGTGTATGTGCGACTCGTTTAAATCATGGGCTGAGACAAAACAAAAGAAAGAAAACAATTTTTCCAGTATCAATGATCAGTACCGGTGAATCGGATAGAATGGAAGAACTCCATTCACTATCTAAAAAAGACAGATCTATCATATCTTTCTATTGTGTATGAAATTTATGGTTTCAATTGGTGCAAATTCAATCACCTCAATTTGCAATTTAAGATGAGAAAGAGTTCCCCATTAGTAACAAATAGTTATCCATTAAGCGGAGGAAATCCTATTTTAAAAGCAGAAAGATTATGTTTCCGCTCGTAGAAGAACGGACTAATAGGGTCAGTTACCCAACGAATCTTCATAATTAAATACCGTTACTGTATAAGGTATATCTCGTTATGAAAGACCTATTGCTGGAAAATTCATGGGTAGAGCCAAAGAGTGGTAACTGTACAAGTTACCAATAGCATTGATTAATTGAAGGAAGGGGCTCCGGTGTATAGAGAAGACCTCACCGTTTAAGAAGTAACCATAGAGACGATGGAATCCACAATTTCTTTATCTATTTATATTTTTATTTTCAATGCCTAGAAAAAAGGAAAAAAGTGTGGTAGGGAAGGTTATAGTAGCAAAAGCCATTGGGATTTTGATTTTATAAATTGGAAGAATCCGTGTTGTTATTAATAGACTAGGAAAGGGGAAAAGAATAACTGAAAGAAAGGAAATCAATTAGTTATTCATCAAAGTTTCATTTACTCAATGACCAAAATTAGACGAGGATATATAGCTCGGAAACGTAGAACAAAAATGCGTTTATTTGCATCAAGTTTTCGCGGGGCTCATTCAAGACTTACCCGAACAATTATTCAACAGAAAATAAGAGCTTTGGTTTCGGCGCATCGTGATAGAGATAGGAAAAAAAGGGATTTTCGTCGTTTGTGGATCACTCGAATAAATGCAGTAATTCGCGGGGCGGGGGGATCCTATATTTATAGTAGATTAATACACAATCTGCATAAGGGGCAGTTGCTTCTTAATCGTAAAATACTTGCACAAATAGCTATATCAAATAGGAATTGTCTTTATATGATTTCCAATGAGATCAGAAAATAAGGGGATTGGAGGGAATCTGTCACACTGTTTTAAATGGACTTCTCCGTAGAATGAACTCCGGGAAGGTAGAGTAGAAATTAGTATGATAAAATCTGAGAATATGATAAAGTTGTCAAAATGAGCGAACACACTCGATAAAAAAATTTATTCTTCTTCCCCGATTCTTTTGTTTTCTTACGACACGACGGGTTCTCAGATTTTTTGAACAAAACAAAACATCCATCTGTGTTTGAGTTCGGATTAGAATTTTGATTCAATTGAAAAGTAAGCCTTTTTCTTTCTGTTTCTAAAACCAGTAGTTCTCGCGGTTGACTCCCTTCTTTCAAATTGTTTTTCATTATTAAGAAAAGGTAACGAAGATAAAATACGAGCTTGTTTTATAGCAATAGTAATTAATCGTTGTTCTTTTAAGGTTAATCTATTCACCCGTCTAGATAATATTTTTCCTTGTTCACTAATAAATCGACTAATTAAACTCATGTTTCTATAATCAATTCGATCCCCCGATTGGATCGGGGGCAAACGCCTACGAACGGATCGCTTGGATTTAAGAAAGAATCGCTTGGATTTAGCCATAATTTGTTTATTCCTTATCCCTAAAATACTATTTCGAGCAAAAGCAAATAAAAAAAATTCTAGAATTTGGTTTGTCTATATTTATTTAGTTGTTTCTATTTAAATATATGAAATAATATAGATATATATCTCATTTTTTTTTCATGTTTCCTGAAAAGGTGACACCCAAGCACTTGGTTCGCGATCTATATCTATTTCTTTATCTCCCCATGAATTGTATGTTTGAAACAATAGGGACAGAATTTTCTCAATTCCAATCGACTAGGTGTATTGTGTCGATTCTTTTGAGTAATATATCTGGAAATACCCGTTGATTCCTTATGAACACCGTTTCGAACACAACCAGTACATTCCAAAATAACCTTTAATCGAACATCTTTACCCTTGGTCATGAACCTCCTTTGTGTTTTTGATTCACCCAACTTTTCTATTTTCCGATCCGAAGCAAATAAGAAGAAAGTAAAAGGAACGAAAAAATAGAAGTTGCTAACAACTCAAAATCCAATTATGAAATAAAGATTTTGTTGCAATTAATATAGTAAATAATAAGGAATACAACAATTTCTAAATATATTTCTAATCGCAATACAGTATTTCATTTAGGTATCTTGTATTGTATGATACTCTTATTCTAGCCGCATTTGCATTTCCATTTTGTTTTCTTTTAACTCATTAATTCTTAATTTAATTGGAGCCTGAACCCGAATTTCGCTGAGGTTGAATCCACTTTTTTTCTTGCTCTTTCCTTCTTTATTCAGCTAATAAAAAAAAGAAAAAAGGGGACACAGAGATTAGTCACAAATATTTGATTCTATCTCTAATCTTCTTCGCCCCTTTCCATATCAATAACTAGAATGAAAAAAAGGAAATGTCAACGCATCTGGGAAGAAACGATTGATTTCTATCAATAAACCTGCTAAAGACCCGAACCAGACAGTACTTAGTACCGGTGCCACGGAAAAATATGTTTTTAGATCTCCCATTGAGAATCCTCCTTCTTTTTTTTGTATTCCATATTGGAATGCATTATGGTAAGAGATGTATATGTAGTTAAAGACCACTTATATTTGTGTGCGGAATCCTTAATTCAAATTGACATGTGCAATGATTCGGTAGCTAAGATTTTCTTTTTCTTAAAACGGAAAAAGGGCCCCGTTCCGCCTGAGAATTCTCGAGAAAAATATTAATTTTTTATTATATGTTATGTGATATGAGACCAAAAAGAAGAAATGGTAAGATTCGTTTTGGATATAAATGAGGGAAATAAAAAAGGATGTGGAAAACAAGACGGGTATTTTCTACAATGATACTGTAGACCAATTGA